ATAAGCATAGAAGGACTAAGCCGTTTTTTCTTTCATCGCTCTAAGCATGCCAATATTAGCACTGACGGTTCGTAAATGTAACTCGCTCTTCAAACAATTATTCAGAGTTCCTAGAGCTCCTTGGAGGGCTTGTTGGAAAACTCGTTGTTGGACTTGATTAATCGCTCTTTGTTGTTCAAACTGAATGGTTTGGTTTTTGGAATTTTCGAATTGTTCCAAATTCTTAGAAGTTGAGTTGATCAAAGTCAATTTTGCTCCTTCTATCTCAGAGTATCCATTCACTCGATACTCATCCGCTTCTGTTTCCACTTTCGCTAAGTGTGCCCTGGCTTTTTCCAGCTGTTCAATGGCCCCCCCGCGGAGTTCTTCGGAATTTCGAATAGTACTCAAGATCCTCCGTTTTCGATTATCTAATAAATCCCTTAATGAAAGTAGATTCTCTTGCCATTCATTTCCAAATTTCCATGATCTCTTCCCGAACCAAACAAGAATCTTTCGATTCATTTGGCTCTCACGCTCGGTTACTTAGGGGGCATTGCCCCATTTTTTTTTATGGAATGAGCCTATCCTCTCTTCTCTGCTCGTATTACAAAATCTCAAAATGGATCATCAGACGCTTCGGAGGACTCTTCCGACCAGACAAAAATCTGTAATTCTCGGCAAAGTTGTTTTTTTTAATCCAACAAATGCTTCTTTTCTTACTTTATACATAGGTCGTCGTCGCAGCCTTGGAAAAAGGCAGGGTGCCTATGCCGATTTTTCCAGTAAATGGTTCAAATCTATTTTATCCATATTTTATCCATATGAGTGCTCTATATCGGATAAATTGCCAACTACTTTTTTGACACTATCTCCGTACTTAGTGGTAGAAAGAGTACCGTATTGGGCCTCGACTTCAAACGTTTTAGCCTTAACCATGTTAATAGTCCCGCATTCTTGGTTGATAGAAAATCAAAGTTGATTTACCAATAAGTCACGAAATGCTATGGTTCGTACATATGATTTTTTAATTTATTCAGAAGTAATTCGCGAGATCGTGCGCCTTTCTTTTTTCTTTCCTGGGTATAAAGAAAAACAAAAGAAAGTGCAGTTGGTTGGAGCCAACCTATTTTTGAAATAAACAACTCGCACACACTCCCTTTCCAAAAAAGATCAATACACCAAGTACTACACTTAGATTTATTGGATTTGTTGCAAAAATATCGGTATTAAACCCGAAACTCCCGGCGGCTGGCCAATAACCCAATAAAACGAAAGAATCGGTTACATTTTTCATAGAATCTCCTCGGATAGATAGGACTATAATATAACAAAATCAAAAAGAATTCGTTTTGTATCACTTCGTCCCTTTTTGATTGGTTTTTAGAAAGCGTTGTAGCAACAAAGGAGGGATTTCACAATTGACACGATTGAATTGAAATAATAATCAAAAATTTCCCAATTCTATATTTAATAATACAATCTAGATCTAGTTAGAAATAAATAATGAAATTCATAAAAAATCAATCAAAAAGGGTTCAATTGGACTAAGAACGGGAAAGAAACGAAGAAAGCGGCAAAGTTCACAGCAAGAAAATTAAATAAAGGGATTCGCAAATAAAAGAGCTAATGCCACGACCAGTCCATAAATTGTTAAAGCTTCCATAAAAGCCAGACTAAGCAATAAAGTACCTCGTATTTTACCCTCTGCTTCTGGTTGTCTCGCGATCCCTTCTACGGCTTGGCCCGCAGCAGTACCTTGACCAACTCCGGGTCCAATAGAAGCAAGTCCTACGGCCAATCCAGCAGCAATAACGGAAGCAGCAGAAATCAATGGATTCATGATAAGTGCCTCGCACCAAACTCAAGAATGGTTAATGATACAATCCACCAATGAATTCTGACTTATGCTTCTGATCGATTACAAAGATCTATACGATTGAAGTCACTAAGAACTTCGTATTGACGTAATGCTATGATTGAACCAGCAGAACTACTTAGAGATCGCGTTTTTAGTTCCTATCCATGGAGTCTTTATCAATATCAATGCATCCGACTCTCGTTCTTCCATTTCTTTGTTTCGAACCATGCTTTCAATTCTGCGCCCTTTCTTTCTCTTCTATATGTTTGATTTCATCTGTTTATTCATTCGTCACAAATGAAACGGAAGGACTTTTATTGGAATCTTCATTGAAATTCTGAGTGGGATAGGAAAGAAAATGGCTGGGTGGTTCATAGACAATCAGTCACTATCTACCATATACATTTCTTTCATAGTGTAACCCAACTATTCACATCTTAGATTCATCCGGATTCTAGAATCCTTCTTTGAACATACACAAGAGCTGTATTCAAAAAGGTATCTATATATTTATATAAAATATTCGGCCCACCTCTTCTAGGAATGATTGCTCGGCTTCATCCCCAAGGTCAGCCTCGTCATCCAAGAAGTTATCCACGCTCCACTTACTGTTAGTCGTCGTCTTTCCCTTCGGCAGCCGGAGGAATCGGAGGCTTCAGAAGCTGGGGGAACAAGGACCACGACCAAAACAAAACAAGAGCATGTAACTTCCTCGATCGCGTTATGGTGTCAAACATGGTTACTAGACGATTAACCAATTGCTTAGTGAGTGTAAGCAAGCTAAGTACCATCCACCGTAGTATTCTAATCATAAACATAAATTAGTTTCCTTTTTTTCGCATGTGCAGGCTAGACACAAAATTCGCCATTAGTAGTTATTTAAAAATTCGACTCAGAAACGATATATATGACTGAGTTGTTTATCCGCATACATAACTAGCATACCCCCTTGAATGTTTGTTTCTCTTTTCGATCTGTCTCAGATCAAAAGAGATTTTTGTGGTTATTATCGATCTATTTTATAGAAAAATATAGTTATATATATATATAAAATATAGTTATATATATATATATATATAATATATATATAACTACCCTAAACCCCCTTTTTTAGGAATCATAATGTTGTAATTCACTGAACAAATAGAAATAGAATATTCATTGGGAGTATGGCATAAATGGGCCAGAAACCTGGGGAAAAAGATCTTTTATTTTCCTTTTTTTTAGCATATCGGAATCTTTTTTGCTACTACTCTAGATCATATATACTCTATTTCTATCCCCCAATAGCTTATCTCGAAATAGCTTATCTCGAGCCGCCCATACATATTACATATTGGGTTGGGATAAGCGAAACAAATGCGAAATCTATTTTCAAAGCTAGTCAATGATGACCCTCCATGGACTCACCTATATAAGCCGCAGCTAAAGTTGCAAAAATAAGAGCTTGAATACCACTTGTAAATAATCCAAGAAACATGACAGGTATAGGAACCACTGAAGGTACTAAAGAAACAAGAACAAGAACTACTAATTCATCAGCCAATATATTCCCGAAAAGTCGAAAACTCAGTGATAGGGGTTTTGTGAAATCTTCTAGGATATTAATTGGTAAGAGGATTGGTGTTGGTTGAATGTATTTACCGAAATAACCCAAGCCTTTTTTTGTAAGACCCGCATAGAAATAGGCCACAGACGTGGGTAAAGCTAAAGCAACAGTAGTATTTATATCATTCGTGGGTGCGGCTAATTCCCCCTGGGGTAGCTCTATGATTTTCCGAGGTAAAAGAGCCCCTGACCAGTTAGAAACAAAAATAAATAGGAACATAGTTCCAATAAAAGGAACCCAAGCACCATATTCTTCTCCAATCTGAGTTTTGCTCAAGTCTCGAATGAATTCAAGGACATATTCGAAGAAATTTTGACCGTCGGTGGGAATGGTTTGTGGATTTCGAACAGCTATAGTGGTTGAACCTACTAAGATAGCAATTACGACCCAAGAAGTAATAAGCACTTGGGCATGGACTTGGAAACCACCTATTTGCCAATAGAAATGTTGGCCTACTTCCACACCGGATAGATCGTATAACCCTTTTAGGGTGTTGATGGAACATGGTAGAACATTCATATTGCCCTCTGACAGAAGTAGAACTTAAGAAAAAGGAATTATTTTGATTCCACTATCTCTTTCTCGACTCGCCTACTTGAATCGTGTATTTCAGATACCAAGGAATCCTCGAAAATCCCCAGTGATTTTTCTCTCGTTTTTTTTTTTTAGATTCAGGAAAAGGAATCAATTCCATAAATCCATAAATTTCCCGAAGTCATTGACTTATCTTATTATTAATCAACGATTTGTTATAGAGCTAGAACGGCCCTCACAAATTGCCGAGACTAATTTGTTAAGAATGAATCGAATTGAACCTATAGAGTCATCATTGCTTGGAATCGGAAGATCCGCAAGATCCGGATCACAATTTGTATCGACTAAACAAATCGTTGGAATTCCTAAAGTTACACATTCGCGAAGAGCCTTATAGCCGTCTTGCTGATCAACGACGATTACAATATCAGGCAACCTCGTCATATATTTGATCCCACCCAGATAGGTTTCCAAGTGATATAATTGTCTCTTCAAGATTGCTGCATCTCTTTTAGGAAGACGGTTGAGTCTTCCCGTCTTTTGTTCCGCTCTCAAATTGCTGAACGTATGAAGTCTCCTTTCTGTAGTGGACCAATTCGTTGACATCCCACCGAGCCATTTTTTATTAACATAATGACACCGAGCCCGTATTGCAGCCGATGCGACTGAATCAACTGCTATTTTTTTAGTACCAACTATTAAGAATTCTTTTCCCGTACTCGCTGCATCAAAAACTAAATTACAAGCTTCTGATAAAAAACGAGCAGTTCTAGTAAGATTTGTAATATGCATCCCTTTACGCTTTGCAGAGATGTAAGGTGCCATGCGAGGATTCCATTTCTGAGTCTTATGCCCAAAATGAATTCCTGCTTCCATCATCTCTTCCAAATTGATGTTCCAATATCTTCTTGTCATTTTTCCCCACACTTCCTCTTTTTTTATTTTTTTAGAGACGAGGTGCCCTAAATAAAGAATTGTTCCGACGGAACCTTCTACCGGAGATTGACCGTTGATCCACGGGCCAAGCCATTAATTCCTTTCTATTCGTTATTATCTTTATTACCAAATCGAATAACCGGACTAAATAGTGAAAGTGAAGTTAAAGGGATGAATTTGCTCTTAGAAATCATGAAATCCCGCAAATTAGGATAGATCATGGACTTTCGTTGGGATGCAAGAATCCAATAATTCTCTGTGTTGGAATAAAATATCTCTTATTTCCCCCCCGAATAGATTCTTCTTTTTCATTTCCAAAGGACTGTTGCTGCGTTGCCTTGAACGGGACACGAATCCTTTGAATCCGGTACCAACAGGTATCATACCTCCCAGAACAACGTTCTCTTTCAGGCCTTTCAACCAATCGATACGACCTCGTAGAGCGGCTTTTGCTAAAACCCGAGCAGTCTCTTGAAAACTTGCTTCGGATATGAAACTTTGAGTATTCAGAGACGCCCTCGTTATTCCCAATAGGACAACTCGATAACAGATCGCTTCTTCCAAAGCGCGCGCTGTTCGTTCCGCCCGCAACAATCCTATGAGTTCTCCAGGTGAAAAAACATTAGACATTCCATCTTCTGAAACCAACACTTTTGATGTTATTTGACGCACAATAATTTCTATATGCTTATTATGGATTTGCACCCCCTGGGATCGATAAACCTTTTGAATCTTATTAACCAAAGAGATACGGCTTTGTGCTATGGTTAACTCAGCGCCAATCACGAATCCCCAAGGAATTCCAAGAATTCTTGGTATACATTCGTTCCAACCTTCCACCCTCTCTTCTAGGTTCATTGAAATTGAATCAATCGAACGCGCTTCGAACACTTGTTCTACTTTTGGAAGACCTTGCGTTATATCACTCGATCTCGCTTTTTCATAAAGAAATGTAACTACTGTATCTCCTTCGGAAAGGATTGTCCCATAATGGCCATGAACGGTGGCTCCGGGAGTAGCCAAATAGGGCTTAGCGGATCTTATTACTAAAGAGTCAACATGAACAATTATAACCTGCCCAGATTTGAGGCGCGGTCCATATTTGGATATACATACATTTTCACAAATCAACTGTCCAAGGGGACTGATTCTCGATGTCTCTTCACAATAGGGGGGCTGGAGAGAATCCCAATTCAAATTGAATGGATTCAAAATCATGTTACTGCATCGATTGGGATTCGAAATTCTCCCACTTTCATCCATTAAATAATAGTTAAGTACTTGGAAAGTCTGTTTGAAATTCTCAAGGAGCAAATATTTATTTACCAAGATCTGATTATGAGTTATTAAGTGGTAAGATGGAGAAAAATGCGCAATTTTCGGCACAATCCCCAAAGGACCCGACGAATTCCTAATTGGAATTCGGAGATCCCTTTTACTTTTCATTGATTTTTTTCTCACATTGTTGTTATATTTCAAACCCTTGAATGGGCCCATTCGAGAACAATTAGATGATGACAAAATGATCAAAGACTGGCATTCCTTATTTCGACTCAACAACGGACGACTAGTTCCTTGATGTTGGGTAAGTGATTGTTGAATCCTTCCCTTGGAAGAAAAAGGTTTGAGATTCATACAAGCTACTCCATTATCGGGGATCAATCCCGCCCCGGCCGGATCATTCCTTTTTCTGTTATACGCGGACTTCGCTAAGTCGATTCTTAGGAAATCTTGAATCAGATCATTGACTCTTACTTCAACAAAGGAAGCATGAACCTCCTCTCTAGACGAACCCTTTTTGTCTTGGTCCCAATTCAAAACTAAACAAGTTCGAACTGATTGAATACTTGTGTGAGAAATTCTTCGAATTGTTTTGATATTTCCATAAAGGATATACTTGACAACTCTAAGTTGCAAACTCTCCCTTTCCTGCAAGAGATCGGAGGGGAAAAGCGTTGCTAAATAAATATCGTCTTCTCTTTCATCCGGGCCTACGGGTCGAACCAAAACAAAAGACTTTTTCTTGATAGGTTTGATCTGTTGGACATAGATCCCATTTTTCCATTTTTTTTTAGCCTTTTTTTTTCCCGTGACTGATAGTATTAAGATGCCACTATGCCCGGATATATTATCTGGCTCTCCAGGAAAATGGATCTCTCCAGAAAAGATTTTCAGTTCAATTTCCCCCCCTTTTTTCTCTACTTGGACCAATCCGCCTACCCGGCTTCTTATATTGAAAGTAATTTGGGTATCTACTCCAACAATACTATTGTTCCGCACCATTATGGAAGAGGATCCGGGTAATATATGTACTTCCTTGGGAATGAAAACTCCTTTCTTTTGGTACTTTTGCCTCAATTTTTTGGCTCTTCGAGACTCAATCAAATCCTCTTTTTTGACGATGGACTGCGTCTCTCTAGTCCCATTTTGAGTACTTCCCAAACGGTTTCTTCTGTATTGGGGATCATCGAAATAAGCAAGAATACTCTTGCTACGGAAAATGCCATTTATGGGTATTTCCATCGAGATACCTGAACGAGCTATTTGTTCTCTCTCTCGTTCGTGATTAGATTGGAATGGAATGATGCATCTATTTCTTCGCCTCTTTGCCAATAAATCAGAATTTTCGTGGAGAATGGCAGGATAGATGAAATTAGCATGACCATTGCATAGGATTTGATCAGGTCCTGAATAATCAAGAACCCTTCGGACCCTTTTACCAGAAGGCCCCGCACTAAACAAATTATATCTCACTTGATCATTAGTCACTGAGAAGCTAGACGTATATCTTCGTTCATCAGAAAGAGAACAAATATTCATTTGATCTTGATTCTTGTGGAGTGAAAAAGGGACTCTACTGGATTTGCGCAGACCCCCGGATAATATCCATAAATGACTTGTTTTTGGTAAGAGATGAACATTCCCATATGTGGATTCAGGTGCATGATAGACATCCTTACTCCAGTGCATTTCTCCTTCTAAGTCAGAATAAATATGTTTTCGAACCTTCTCTTTCAAATTCAAGGTAGATGTTCCCGCGCAAATTTCGGCAATCACTTGTTCTGATTCTACATATTGATCATTTTGAACTAACAGAAAACTTTTTGGTGGAATATTCACATTATGTGTAATATCCTGACTCTCAATAGTGACAGCCAGGTCTAGATAACATAGAAAAGCAGGATGTCCATGACGTGTACGTGTGGGATGAACGAAATCCTCGTTAAATTTAATTGTTCCATTAGAGGGGGCTCGTACATATTCTGCAGTACCACCTGTGAACACTCCACCGGTATGAAAAGTTCTTAATGTTAGTTGAGTCCCCGGTTCCCCAATAGATTGACCCGCAATAATACCTACGGCTTCTCCCAATTCGACCAGGTCGCCATGAGTGGTACTTCGACCATAGCATAATCGGCAGATCCAAGATGTACTCCTGCAAGTGAAGGGGGTTCGAATCGATATTGGTTGTGCTCGAAAGGTTATGAGTCGTTTGACAAGTCCAATCCCAATATCTTGATTTCGAATGGCTATGCATCGCGAACCCATATAGATATTGTCTGCTAATACACGACCCATTAATGTTTGAATCAAAATTCTTTCTGTCATCATCCCTGCTCCAGGATTCACAGAAATACCTCGGATGGTACCACAATCTGTTCTACGTACAATAATGTGTTGAACTACTTCAACAAGTCTGCGCGTGAGGTATCCAGCATCTGAGGTTCGTATAGCAGTATCCACAACCCCCTTGCGGGCTCCGTAGCAAGAAATTATATATTCCGTTAAAGAGAGTCCTTCGCGGAAATTGCTTTGAATGGGTAAATCAATCATTTTTCCTTGGGGATCTGACATTAATCCTCTCATACCTACTAATTGGTGTACCTGAGATGCATTTCCTCTAGCTCCCGAAAAGGACATTATGTGAACCGGATTCAAAGGATCAGTCATCCGAAAATTCGGATTCATTTCTTGTCGCAAATACTCACTTGTAGTATACCATATCTCAATGGATTGACGTAATTTTTCTACCGCGTGTACACTCCCATAATGATGGTGTTTTTCCAAAATAAAACTTTGTTGTTCAGCGTCTTGGACTAGCCATCCTTTCGAAGGTATTGTTAAAAGATCATCAATTCCTAATGAAATGGATGTAGCAGTGGCTTGTTGGAAACCCAGAGTCTTTACTTGATCCAGGATGTGTGCTGTGTATGCCATTCCAAAGTGATCTATGAATCTGCTAATAAGTCGTTTTATGGCAGTTCCATCTATCGCTTTATTGTGAAAGACCAGATCGGCCCTTTCTACCATAAGTACCTCCATATTCCACTAAGTAGGATTAGACCAACAATAGGTTTGAGTCAGTGATTTGAAGACTTCCTTTCCTCGATCTTGAGTTGCGTATAAATTCAGGAATTAGAAATTAGAATCCTAGTTGAATCGGAGATACCCGAATTCCCACGGGTATCGTAGAATTACTTAGCTTAGGTCCCCTATGGGCAGACCCGGCAAAATCCTTCTATGGCTTCTTCGATTTCTCGATAAAAAGAAATATGACCAACAGTGGTTCGAATGTAGAGACAAGGGCTTTCTTTTTTTACACTTCTTACTATTAGATAGTGACCAAAAATCTCATGATAGGTACCTAAAGATTCATATTGAACTTCGATGGGAACTTCTCTTGATGCAATAATGCGTTGATCGAGTCGCCACCGGAGCCACAAAGGACTCTCTAATTTGATTCGTTTCTGCCGATAAGCCCCAAGTGCATCATAGGAACCACAAAAATAGGGCTCTTTCTCTTTTGTATACTTATAGTTATTCTCGTCCATTTTATCGTTTTGATAGTTTATGCGATTCCACGGATTATACCTATTTGCACAAATACCTCGACGATTCCCGATCGTTAATACATAGAGTCCCATAAGCATATCTTGAGTTGGTATGCAAATGGGATCTCCGATAGCTGGAGACAAGAGATTCATATGAGAAAACATAAGTAAACGCGCCTCCGCTTGAGCCTCCAATGATAAAGGTACATGAACAGCCATTTGATCTCCATCAAAGTCTGCATTGAATCCCTTACGAACTAATGGATGTAAACAAATAGCACGCCCTTCCACTAAAATAGGTTGGAATGCCTGGATGCCTAATCTATGCAGAGTGGGTGCTCTATTCAGCAATACAGGGTGCCCCTGTATAACTTCTTGAAGTATTTCCCATACAATTGGTTCTTTTTCCCGAATTTGCCTTTTCGCAACTCCTATGTTGGAAGCAACGTGTTGTTTGAGTAGACCACGAATTACAAATGTCTGGAAAAGTTCTATTGCTATTTCGCGAGGCAATCCACATCTATGTAATGAAAGCGAAGGGCCCACGACAATGACGGAACGGCCCGAATAATCGACCCGTTTCCCAAGCAAAGTCTCGCGAAATCTTCCCTCTTTACCTTCAATTACAGCCGAAAACGACTTGTAAACCTTATTATGACGGTCCTTCATTGGCTGTCCGCGGAGCCCATTATCAAGAAGTGTATCCACGGCTTCCTGCACTAATTTCTCCTGAGACATTATTGAGTCCCCGGGCGAAGATTCTTTTAATAGCCTGATAAGAGAGTTGTTCCGAAAGATAACTCTTCTATAGAGTTCATTAATATCCGAACTCATGAGTTTCCCCCCATCTATCTGAATGATCGGTCTCAATTCGGGAGGGAGCACTGGTAATAGGCACAAAACCATCCGTTCTGGTTCTACATTTGTTTGAAGAAAATGCTTAGCTAATTGCATGCGTCTAACCAAAAAATCCTTTCTTCTTCCAATTTTTCTATCTTCCCATTCATTCCCGGTGGTTTCTTCTTTCCCTAGATCTTTCCATTCTACCAATGAATCATCCATAATAAGTCGCAAATCCGGATCGGCTAATTGTTCTCTGATAGCACTGGCTCCAGTAGAGATTTCTCGATTTCGAAATGTATTGAAGCCTTGAGTAGTAAAAAAAAGTGGGATGCTGTATTTCAGAGATTGAATTTCAGATTTGAATGAGCCTCGTAATCGTAAGAAAGTAGGTTTTTTAGCTACGACCCTAGCAAAATAAAAATTGGGATAGGTTCCTATAGGATTTCCCCCCTTCAAAATCGGACGTGAAGGTTTCCTCTCATCCGGCTCAAGTAGTTACACCAAATAAAGAAGGGTGTTCTTATTCTTCAATTTTGTTCTATAAAACCCCCAACCAAACAAAGGTCTACTCCTTACTCAAGTTCCCATTCAGGACCAACCAACATTTCATTGATTCATTCTTCCTTTTATTTAGATCTTTGATTTCTATTTTATGAATTCCTTATTCAATATTCAATTAGGGCCTAAATGAAATGTGAAATTCTTGAGTAGTCTACTTCCCTTCCAATGATGAATCTCCCTCAAATCAAAGAAAAAGAATTCCTTGGAACTCATAAGGGATTTACTTGTCTATGTATTGTTCAATTCGATCTTTTAGGTCCCTACTTCACCTCGACGGTTATGATATGATGTCCTTAAGGCCTATATGCGATGAATAGATCCCTGTAACCATGTCATAGTTGCTTACTTGAACAGATTCTAACAGACATGGAATGGCGAATTCCACGAAAGAAGTCTTTTTCACGAGGTACAACCAGCAATTCCTATGTATCTGTTGCGGAATGGACCATAGATCAATTCCCTTTTCTTTGGAAGTATTAAATACATACCCCCATAAGAACTCTGAGCTTCATGCTACTCCTCCCAAGAGACATGTCAGAATCAGGGCATCCCAATCGGATTGAATGGGATGACAGTTTTTTATTCCCAATCTGTAAAATCAAAATTTTGATCAAATCACACATCGCAGTATACTAGGTCTTCTAATTTTTTAAGAGGTTTATCTAAAAGATTCGCGATATAACTAGGAAGACGTTTCAAATACCACACATGAGTTACCGGGCATGCTAGCTTGATGTAGCCCATTTGAGATCTTCGTATCCGAGAATCAACAAATTCGACTCCGCATTGGTCACAAAATTTCGGGTCTTCTTTTTCATTGCGGATGACTCGATAATTTCCACAAGCACAAATTCCACTCTTTATAGGCCCAAAAATTCTTTCACAAAATAAGCCACCTTTTTCCGGTTTATTGGTTTTGTAATTAAAAGTATGGGGTTTTGTTACCTCTCCAACTATCTCTCCATTAGGTAGGGTTTTCTTGGCCCAAGCACTTATTTGTTCAGGAGAAACTAATCCAATTCGTAGTTGTTGATGTTTATATCGGTCGATCATAGAAGAAAATTTCTGATTTATTCCGATCAAGCTTCCTTCCTATTAATCTGAAAATTCTTCTCAGATACAAGGAAATGATTCAATTCCAGAGCCAAAGATCGTAGTTCTCGAACGAGCAATCGAAAGGATTCTGGAGCATCCTCAGGTTTAGGTAATGCTCCTCCACTGAGTGTAGTCCCAAGGACTTCCTGCCGAGTTCTAATATGATCAGATTTATAAGTAAGCATCTCTTGTAAAATATGAGCAACGCCAAATCCCTCTAGGGCCCAAACTTCCATTTCGCCTACCCGCTGTCCGCCTTGGTTGGCCCTTCCTCTAAGCGGTTGTTGTGTAACAAGCGCATAAGGCCCACTGGAACGCCCATGGATTTTATCATCAACTTGATGAATTAATTTCAGGATATAGGGCTTTCCTATGATAACAGGTTGTTCAAAAGGATCTCCCGTTCTTCCATCAAATATTCTGCTTTTTCCCGGATACTCGGGTTCAAATACCCATGGATTCGCTGTCTGCTTACTGGCTTCGTATAATTCCGAAAACACTAGTTTTCTAGAAGCCCCTTGCTCATATCTCTCATCAAAGGGCGCTATTCGATAATGCCTGTCGAGCAGATCTCCCGCTAACCCGAGCGAGCATTCAAATATCTGTCCTACATTCATTCGTGACGGGACTCCTAATGGGTTGAAGACCATATCAACCGGTGTTCCATCTTGCAAATAAGGCATATCTTGTCTAGGCAAAATTTTTGAAATGATACCCTTATTCCCATGTCTTCCAGCGACTTTATCCCCTACTTTGATGTCACGTTTCTGTGAAATATATACACGAATCATTTCTGGATGATAACAGGAATTCCCCTTTTTCTGGATCCATCTCACATCAATAACTCGCCCTCTGCCACCTATAGGTAGTTTTAGACAAGTTTCCTTTGCAGTGGATACCTGAATGCCAAGTATGGCTCGTAATAATCTATCTTCTGGGGCACACGAAGATTCTTGCATCATCTGAGGCGTTAATTTACCTATTAAAATATCGCCCGTTTCTACCCAAGATCCGAGCATCACAATTCCATTTCTGTCTAAATGGCGGAGTAAATGGGCTTCTAAATGTGGTATTTCATTAGTGATTCTTTCAGGACCTTCGCTTGTCACATGAGTCTGGATTTCATATTTTCGTATGTGAAAAGAAGTATAAATCTCTCCATATACCAGACGTTCACTAATGAGTACCGCGTCTTCAAAATTGTAGCCTTCCCATGGCATATAAGCTACTAATATGTTTTTTCCCAAAGCGAGTTCGCCACCAACTGTAGCAACACCATCCGCTAAAATTTGCCCCTTTTTAATGCAGTTACCCCGCTGAACCTGGGATTTTTGATGCATACAAGTATTTTTATTAGAACGTTGATACATAAGCAATGGAATGTTTCGAGTGTCTCCATGACTTGAGAAAATGATCTTGTCGGTATCCGTATAAAGGATCTTTCCCTCATGTTCGGCTATCGCAGAAACCCCCGAATCGAGAGCCACTTGGCGTTCCAACCCAGTTCCAACAATGCACTTCTCGGACCGAGAAAGCGGAACTGCTTGACGTTGCATATTTGAACTCATTAAAGCCCGATTTCCATCATTGTGCTCCATAAAAGGAATGAGAGAAGCTCCAATCGAAAAATATTGGAAGGGAAAAATGCTTCGAAGATGAATCTGTTCCCATGCGATAGTCAGGTATTCTTGACGGTATCGAGCTGGAACAACCTGTTCTTCCTGAATGCCCGGATTCAACGCCAAAGAAGTTCCTGTGGATACCATAGAGTATTCATCTCTACTTGATGATAAATAAACCATCCGTGCCTCTTTTGATCTTTCAGAAATTTCAAAAAAAGGGCTTTCTAGAGACCCCCCGTGCCCAATCCTAGCATGAATCGCGAAGGATCCAATAAGTCCAACATTAATTCCTTCAGACGTGTCAATTGGGCAAATACGTCCATAGTGACTAGGGTGGATATCTCGTATCCGAAAACTTGCCGTTCGCCCGGTCAATCCTCCAGGACCCAAATAACTCAATTTTCGCCCATGAACGATTGGTGTCAATGGATTAGTTTGATCCAAAACATGAGATAAGGGATGGAGGCCGAAAAACGATTCATAAGTGGTTGTTAATGGAGTTGAAGTTACCAAATTACGAGGAGTCGTTATCAATTTTCTACAGAGAGTTTCTCGAACCGCATCTTCTAAACGAACCAGAGCCAATCCTAATTGATCTTGTAAGAGATCCGCTACAGAACGAATACGCTTATTTTTCAAGTGATTCATATCGTCAAGTGTACCCATTCCAAATTTCATTCCGATCAAATGATCCGCAGCTGCCAATACATCTCGCGGTAACAAAAATGTATTGTTCTGAGGTATATCAAGATTCAGTCTCTGATTCATATTTCGTCGACCAATCTTTCCTAACTCACATCTTTGTTGAAAAAATTTCTTTTGTAATTCCTTACATAAGAACTCGGACTCAGAAAATAACGGATCACCACCTACACAAGCAAATTGTTGATAAAATTCCAAAATGGCACTTTCTTTTGACCTGATCTTTTTTTTCTCCTTATCATTCGGGAAAGACAAGAAAATTTCAGGGTAGCAAACATTATCTAGAATTTCTCTTAGATTCGAACCCATAGCTGATGATGGAACTAGAATGGATATTTTTTGTTTCCTACTCACACGAGCCCATATCCTTGCTTTTCGATCAATCTCTAATTCTGATCTTCCTCCCCAATCCGATATTATGGTGCCGGTATAGATAGTAATTCCCTTAGAGTCCAACTCTGAACGGTAATAAATACCGGGGCTTTGCAATATTTGATTGATAACAATTCTGTATATTCCATTAACTATAAAGGTGCCCAGGGAATTCATTAGAGGAATGTTTCCAATCAATATGGTTTGTTCTTGCCTATTCCTACGGGTTTTCCAAATTAATCCCGCAGGTACATATAATTCAGAAGAATATGTGAGTGATTCATACACAGCGTCTCTTTCTTTTATCAAAGGTTCTACCAATTGATATGTTTCTACAAAGAATTGAAATTCAGTTTCTTGATCTGGATCTTCGATTTTTGGGAACTTATAAAGTTCTTCCATCAAGCCCTCATCAATGAACCTACAAAATCCCTCAAATTGTATCTGACTAAACCCAGGTATTGTAGACATTCCTTCATTTCCATCTTGTAGCATCTTAAGTTTCCTCTTTTTCAAAAAAATCCCATTCAGCTCATTCTTCCTCGAACCCTCTGGGGCGAGCTAGCAATGATGGACTGTATATTTTGTTTACTAAATCGCATGAAATTTGATCCAACTCTATATCATATATGGAATGTAGAAATATAGTATAGTAATGGAGAAAATACGTGTGGGGGGAGGTCAAAAGAGAATTTTATACTCAAATTCGAATTTTCAACAGAGACAAATTTAGAAAATATTCCTAGAAACAGAATTCTGTCGATGAGACTTGTGGAGTCTTGTTATAGTTATAGAATATCCAAAGTCATCCAATTTAGGATATTACGACCCGAATTAAGACCCTTTGTTGGTACCAGAAAAAGAATTAAGACCCTTTGTTGGTACCAGAAAAAGAAAGAATTCAGGATTGGATCGGTTCTCTTTGAATGAGAGAAAAACAGAATAATCAGGAACAGAATAGAATCGAGTTTTTTAGCATTTCACTTTTGCTCCACTTTTTCGCCGATTCCAGTGTTCAAATGCTCAAAAAAGGATTCGCAGAGAAGAAAGATATTTTTACCCAGTTGTTATTTGTTAGTAGAATTCATGGACTCTGGTTGAAGTAGGTAAGTGGGGTTGTGCCTAGGAAGCGCACGCAACTATAGCTATTTAACTATCCGCTACTATCTCAGTTATACTTCAGGCAACACAGACCAGACCGTGCTCGTGCTATATCATAATTTCTATGATATTATTCCATGACTAAGAGAATAAGAAGAATTCCCCGCATTCCCTTTATATATAGCTACGATACCTGATTAGGGATATCTGATCTGTGTCACAATTTCTGTTCTGGGGTTTACATAGATACAGAATTCGTGTTATAATGGAAAGTGAATTGAAAGGGATTGATTCTTGCTAAAGACTAGATACTGATTAGTTGTGTATCAATTTAATTAGATTAAACACAATTTGAGATCCACAAACCTTTCCTGAATTCAAGTCAATAGTTAATGGTTCCAAGCTTGTCCTACCTTTTTTGTGTAATGTCAAATCCACATTTTCTCTTTCAGTATAAACAAAAGGGGGGGTTAGTTCTTGATGTTTTTGAGATACGCTACAATCAATCGAAGGGAGCCAACTGGATCCAAAGAAAGGAGGAAGGATTCCTTTTTTCCTTTTTAGTAAAGGGATAAGGAAACCGGGATTCAAGATGCAAATCCCATAAACCTAAAAAAGGAGATTACGGAATAGCGCCCAAAGAGGAGGAAATCCTCCTAACTATTTTCTATCATTTTGGCGACATGGCCGAGGGGTAAGGCGGGGGACTGCAAATCCTTTTTCCCCAGTTCAAATCTGGGTGTCGCCTGATCAACAACAACCAAAAACCGAAATCCCTTATTTTTCTGCTGATATGAGAAAACTCGACACATTTTCCCAGCAGCAGCGGAATAAGATAAAAAGACTAAGACGGCTGGTACTTGCTTTCTTTTTCAAATCTGTAGACTCTATTCTATCTCAACCCTTGCGTCTAGGCTCCAAGGAAGGATTCTAGTATAGGAAAGTCTAGCTACTAGCTATCAAGACTTACGAATTCCCTTACACTATGTCTACTGACTGAGTTTTGGGTTAGATTGGATAGTCGGGTGGGGAATCCTATTATTTGTTATGGAAAGGGTTAAGATACCTTGGATACAAACTTACGAGAGTCTCTGAATGCTCAGACATCCAATCCAAGATTGGATAGAGAATTGTCTTGGTTTGATAGACTCGGAAAAAACCTTCTTTCTTTTCGGTAACCCCCAATCAAGAATGTAATAGAATAGACCCGACTGTCTCTGTGAGACAGTCGGGAGACTTTAAGTATTAGATCAAAGGGGTAGGTAGAGATATGTAATAGGTAGTGCTCCATCTTGATTGTCCATCATGTTTCCGTGGTCAATAAAAGAAATAGTGGATCTTACTATTCCTACATATTCCGTTACTAACATTCACTTGACAATACTTGAGAATACCAAAGGAGTAACTTCCTCTCTTACTTGTGTTTAACGTTTACCGATTCTACCATAAATCTTATAGCCGCTTCTTGTGGGTGGAGTTATTGAATTGATTTCTTAATAGCGTTTGGCGCAGAGTCCCTTTTTGACTCTGCGCCATGGATTCCACTATTATTAGAGTAGTGATCAATAATGGAAGAATTCCTTGATAGTCATAGAGATGGGGGACATCATTCACATGGATATAGTAAGTCTTGCTTGGGCTGCTTTAATGGTAGTCTTTACATTTTCTCTTTCACTTGTAGTCTGGGGAAGAAGTGGACTCTAGAGATACGACTCATTGAGTGGAGTTGAGTAATGAAACTTTATCAATTATTTGATATATGATTCTGCAAAACGTTTCTAAAGAAAAACACCTCCATTTCCAAATTCTACTGGAATCGAGTAATGGAATCTAGGAATAATAAAATAACCTTTCAATAAAATCAATAAAAAAAAATGATTTCAAGAATTCCCATGTTTTTAGTCTAGATCTTTAGAAAGTACAACTTTCTAGACTAATTGATAATGTGGTAGAAAGGTTCATAGAGCTCTTTCTACCACACTATACTATCGGATCTTCTATACTGCTAACTCTAGCTCCCTTTTTTCATTTAATACTAATCCGTGAAATTTGAATCCCTTTCATTTCTTCAATCATGGATAAGAACTACGAAGTCAAGCTTCATTCAAATTAATCATTTTGACTGACTGTTTTTACATATATGATAAGTAAAAAGGCAGTAGGAACTAGAATGAACAGTGCAGTAGCAATAAATGCGAGAATATTTACTTCCATAATCTCATCGTTTTTTTTTTACTTCACAATAACTCGGGATCTAATCCCATAGAGATGAGAAATTGTCTCCTGTAAATTCAATTGAGATGAATTGCATCCCCATGATATTTGATATTCAAATTGAATGGAATCCATATCATGAATACCAATATACAATCTCTCAAATGGATTCATCGTCGAGAATTTCATAGTATAATATAACATAAGAAGATCCTTTATCCATAACAAATCCAATTTTTGATTCCTGATCCAATCTTAATTTTTTCAGTTTTTCCACTCTTTTCTATGGTCCTCCTTATACAATCATCGGCTAAGGTATCATCTGACCCGTCTTCCATTAGTCACAAACAGTAGAACTGAAATGGAAAAAAAGAAGGAGTTAAGTTCGAAACTAAGGTTTTTTTCAGGATCTTCTTTTCTTGACAGACAAAGAGGTGTGAGAAAGAGGGGTCCCGGTCTAAAATCTCGAAGATTTCGAGAAATTCACTATTTTTTTTTGAGTTTGCTCTTTCGTGTATAAGACGCCTTTTCAAATAGGAAGAAAAATGGTGCATTCACTAAAAAAAGAGGGCGGGGTAGATCTCTCTTTGATGTCTCTTTTAGGAATCTATTCTTTCCTTAGATTGAAACACATCGATCACAAATTCGCAAAAATTCAGTGTGCAATTTGAATTAGTATAGATTCTTTCCAATTACGACCCGAGCTTACATAAAATCGGAGCTCGAAAGGTGGGATCGTTTTCCTATTCTATCAGGATAACTCGAGTAAGGTTAAGTTCGTTTTGTATCGTACAATACAATAAACGAATCCAATTTTGGTTTTGTTTATTGTTATGGGCTCTCAGAAAACAGATGGGTATTCCATTTCACAGAGCAGGAATAAAAAAAATAGATGATCGGTCACTACCCAATTAATTACCTATCATTCCAATATGAATCTCTTCTATTGAAACTTGGCCTAGAATGACCTGTCCCTAAACCGAATCCCTGACTTTTTCCGTGTATTTACATTGAGTGTTATTGGTTGGTTTTTCTTTACTCACTGATTCCCATTCATTTTGAAATGGAAACTCGCTCTACTGAAAATGAACTAAATGCATTGATCCACAGCTCACGGTTCCACATACATAGAGATCTTATGTATGTGTTCGGAGGAAGCTGTATCTTGTACCCTAATTTCGAGCTATTGGGATCAAGTGCAGGTCTTGAAAGACCTCGATGGGATTTGCTTCCATCGGATCGAGAGTGTTCTTTTGAAGATGAAGAGATAAAGAAGCCATTTGCCGGAACTACTAGGCTCACTAAAGGCCCACTGAAAGGCACAAAAAGAGAAAGGTAAAAAAAGAGCAATACCCAAACAAGAATTCAAATTCTTGTTTGGGTATTGCTCTGCACCTTTCAAGAAAGGACGATTAATCCCGAATCCCAAGAGTTTAGGAATCGGAAGTAACCGGACCGCTAGTACGAGTGATAGTTCTCTATCTAATTTTTATAGCATCTACTTGGATAGCACCTATCCCCGTGGATCTGATACCCTGAAAGCAGGTGTTCAGTTGCCTTCTCACCCAATTTCTGTAGTTGGTCTTGTTTGAAATCTCTGACTATAGAACAGTTATGTTCTAAGAAATCCAGTCTTGCGAATACAGCTCTTAACCGCTCCCATTCCTTGATACGGAAATCCTCAGATTTTTTTATACTCAAAGAGATGGCGTCAAGTTCCGATTGGGAAGCCCCCTCCAATTTCCTTTTATCGTAACGTCTATGGCACTGACCGCACTGACGACCATCAACAGACATGGTTAGTTGGCTGCAAATGATGATCGCTTTTCCTAACTCCCATTCGATCACTGGAATCAAAGTATCTGGATCTGCTGGAAGGCTAGTACGGGCGGGATTTGGAAAGAAACTCGATCCAATCTGCCACAATGGAAGCATATACATGGTTGCTTCATCTCCCATTTCCCGTATTTGGCTTTCTTCTATTTCCTGGATTATGTCATGATTCTCTTTTAATTCTTCGATTTGTCGGACCAATGGGTCTAGTTTCGCATATTCTGTTTGACAGAAAAGCTCCCCTTCTTTTATCTTCAAACGAAGGGACTTTAGTTCGGATTTGGTCTCCCCTAACAGTTCTTTTTCTGTGTAACTGATCTCTAAACTCTTGACTTCTTCCATAGTTGTATAGATCATTAGTTTTTTTGCGAGAATCAGGGTTTTTGTAGATTCCCAATCCCGAATCGCACTACAAGTAGCCGGATCCGAATGGAGGATCCGGTTAGTCAGGGCTACTCTTTCGAGTAGGGAATTATCCTCTGTTGCCAGGCCCTCATTGATAATTTCGTTGGAGGTGCCCATTCCACCTATCTCCTTGGTGTCTGAGGTGCCCATTCCACCTATCTTTTTCCCTTCGATCTGGGTAGCAGTGCTACTGGATTTAGGGTCGTAGTAATAGCTACTACGGAGTTTCTGCCCGGTCCAGATACAGAAAGGCACCACAATGGCTAGAACCACTGTTTTTAACACGCCCTGGACCTTAGAATTCCGGATAAAGTTCTGCATATATTATATATGGTATGGTTGGTTGTAATGTATACATATTTGTTTGAATGTGAATACATCATATTGATGTATATTTAATATTTATAAAATATAAGGGACCCAAAAAAGGGCTGTCAAACTCGTTTTTATCGTCTCGGATTTTTCAGCCCTACTATCATTATAGCCTAAAAAATCCTATTGTCAATACCTGTAGAAAAGATCTGAATCAAAACTACTGGTTTTTTGGTGCCATTTCAAGAGTTTTTAATGCAAAACGAATAGAATAGAATAACTCAAATCGAAATAGCGGTCTTGTCTTGCAATCAATTTCCTAAATCGAAAATTGGAAACCAAGGAATCAAATCAAAAGGATGAGCCCATTCCATCGAGCTCAATTAGAAAGCTAAGAAAAGGGAGAATAAGAACGAAAAAATGCTCAAATCGAGAAAAAGAAAAAAAAGCCAGACCAGTCTGCTCTTCTCTTGGAATCCGGACTATGGTACTACCAACAATCGTACCAATCTATATTCCATAGGTCTCTCATTGGTACTTATTTACATTACAGAAAATAGAAAGATGAATTGATGGATTCTGCCGATTCTAGGTCGGGACTGACGGGACTCGAACCCGCAGCTTCCGCCTTGACAGGGCGGCGCTCTAACCGATTGAACTACAATCCCATGGAAATAAGGTTTACAACATATCTATTTGCTGTCATTCAAACCATTTTTCGTTAGAATCACCGTGTTAGAAGAGAGTAACGCGCAGTATGTATATATTCCATGGATATGGACTTTAGTGACAATAACACGTATTATTAGTAATTCTATTGTCAAATCGATTGAGAATCCCTCTTTCAATGAAACTCTTTTTTCTTTACCCCCCCTTTTTTCGATTTCGAAATCAGGATATGAATCTAGATCATTCGAAAGATCAGAATATTGTGGGAACAAATAAACAAAGATATAACAAAAAAGTGGATTCTTTTCTTTATTCCCCCGTATCCGGATTAGGCATGTTTCTGGAGTCCAAATGAAATTTGTTCTATCATCTCGTAGGGATCGGCGCATTTTTGGGCCGAGCTGGATTTGAACCAGCGTAGACAGATTGCCAACGAATTTACAGTCCGTCCCCATTAACCACTCGGGCATCGACCCAGAAAGAATCCAATCCAGTCTATTCTAGACTTATGTATAATCCATGATCAACTTCCTTTCGTAGTACCCTACCCCCAGGGGAAGTCGAATCCCCGCTGCCTCCTTGAAAGAGAGATGTCCTGAACCACTAGACGATGGGGGCACCCCCGCACGACCTCCTACTATGCTCATAGTATGAACAGTTTTTTAGAATTGTCAATAGAATGGAATGGTTTAACTAGATCCGAAGAATCCTTCTGGTTTTCAGAATTCCATAAATTTTTTTGGATTGATTGATTCAAAAAGAGTCCTGTAGAATTTGTAAATCAGGGATCTGGAAGTAATCGAAAAAGGGATTTTTTCTATCAAAATTTAGGGTACGTGTCGAATTTCTTCATCACATGATTCGCTGAAATATCTTTGATCTCGGGCGAATTCGGTATCAATCAAGTGACTTCTGCTCTACCGGGGGTCTGTAAAAAGCTATTTTAGGGTAGGTCTTGCAAAAATGAAGTGCATTGATATTTCTCAAATCAAAGAGAAATAAGCATTTTATCCGAGACTT